AGGATTCGAGTCGTGATTAATTATTTGATATTTCAGTATGTATACGTACGTATACAGGGTCATCTTTTCTGTAGTTTCGATAGAAGGATTCGATTCCTCTACCAATGCAGTCAACTCCATTTGTTAGAACAGCTTCCATTGAGTCTCTGCACCTATCCTTTTTTGATTCTCGCTTTCTGAACCCTTGTTTTTTGAACACAGGATTTGGCTCAGGATTGCCCATTTTTAATTCCAGGGTTTCTCTGAATTTGGAAGTTACCACTTAGTAGGTTTCCATACCAAGGCTCAATCCAATCAAGTCCGTAGCGTCTACCAATTTCGCCATATCCCCCTTATGAGGCCGAGATCTCATTGTGATCCCCCCTCTTATGTTGGAACCCTTGAATTCATTAGATACCGATTTCTATATCGAAAAAGTGTCTGCTCCTATTTCTTACCCATCTTCTTTCATCTCTATCGGTGGGCCAGTATTTGGTCCAATCGGAAATGATTCTATCATTGATGTATCTGCAATTCAATATGGATGGATATATCCCACATATACATGTCTCTCTCCCTCTCATTTTTCCCGCGCGATTGGGAATACTGGAACGGTCGATATTCATTCTTCTTTTTTTTTCGTCCTATCTCCCCCCTTTCCGAATGAAACCAGAGGAATGTCTCATTATGATCTGAATTGCATTCTTATCTTATCCTTTCCTTAGGACCGATCCGCTCTAATCTAATAGAATTTAGAATTAATAGAATCTGCTATAACTAATATGGATATAGTTATATATAATTATTTCAAATGTAATATTTTGCATTTAAAGAAAAAAAATTCGAAATCAAAGAAATAGAAATTTCTAATAATAAAATTTCTAATCTAATAATAATAGAAAATATAATAAGAATTAATAGAATGATAATATAAATCACTCGAATTTTCAATAAAAATTCTATATAGTTATAGTTATATTCTAATATATAAGAATATTCTTATGATATTAATTAATCATTTTTAATGGAATAGAATTCGATTCTTCATTCTATTAATATTAATTATTATATAGTTAAGATTCCGGTAGTTTACCGAATTCCTATGCACTATTTCTGTTATGTGAGCCCGCTTAGCTCAGAGGTTAGAGCATCGCATTTGTAATGCGATGGTCATCGGTTCGATTCCGATAGCCGGCTTTTCTCTATTTGTCCGATTTTTTCCATGATTGATAATGTCTCCTTGAGATCAAGGAATATTGAAAAGACTCCTCCCTTTTTTCTTTTACAAATGTCGGGTCACCGATCTATTATGTCGTGGGAACTTACAACTATGAATAAAAAACTGATTGGAGCAGTGAAATCTCTACAGAACAAATCAAGAAAAGGATCCTTAACTTCCTATATATACAAAATAATCCGGATATTGATACAATTCATCATTCTTCTTTGTAGTACTTCAGTAGATTTATCTTCGTTTATCGTTTAGTTCAGTCTGACTTAGGTTTATTCTGTAAAATGAAATTTCAATAAAATAAATAAAAAAATAAGGGGGGGAGTCTTTATGTCTCGTTACCGAGGGCCTCGTTTCAAAAAAATACGTCGTCTGGGAGCTTTACCGGGACTAACTAGTAAAAGACCTAGACCGGGAAGTGATCTTAGAAACCAATCGCGTTCCGGGAAAAGATCTCAATATCGTATTCGTCTAGAAGAAAAACAAAAATTGCGTTTTCATTATGGTCTGACAGAGCGACAATTGCTTAGATATGTTCGTATAGCTGGAAAAGCCAAAGGGTCAACAGGGCAGGTTTTACTACAACTACTTGAGATGCGTTTGGATAACATCCTTTTTCGATTGGGTATGGCTTCGACCATTCCCGGAGCCAGGCAATTAGTTAACCATAGACATATTTTAGTTAATGGTCGTATAGTAAATATCCCAAGTTATCGCTGCAAACCCCGAGATATTATTACTACGAGAGATGAACAAAGATCCAGAGCTTTGATTCAAAATTATATTGATTCATCCCCCCACGAGGAATTGGCAAAACATTTGACTTTTCACTCATCCCAATATAAAGGATTAGTAAATCAAATAATAGATAGTAAATGGATCGGTTTGAAAATCAATGAGTTGCTAGTCGTAGAATATTATTCTCGTCAGACTTGAACCTAACTAAAATAACAAAGCTTCGGGCAATTTTGCCCCCCCTTTTTCGCCAAAGTCAAGTAAATAAGGGGTTTGATCCGGATTTTTCTCCCACTCACGTATCACAAATGGATCAGCAGTGAGATTTTCATTCTTTTCCACTCTTTCCGGCATTTTCCATACCACAGTAATTAGGAAGAATCTCTATCAAATAAAGGTCTTACTGTTGGAATAATGGTATCAATTGTTATTTGATACATTGCGGTTGGTAACGTTGGTGAATTAGGTGAAGGTACGGAAAGAGAGGGATTCGAACCCTCGGTAAACAAAAGTCTACATAGCAGTTCCAATGCTACGCCTTGAACCACTCGGCCATCTCTCCTACATAATCTTATGATTATGACCCAGAAACCGAGTGAATAGCGAGTCATTCATATTATTGCAATACAGGTACGACCGATCAATTAAATTCTAAATAGAAAACTTTTCGTCAAAGAAAGATCTTCCGTAGGCTCGAGGGATACAAAAAAACTTCTCGAGTTCTCAGAATCCGTAGGAAAAATTCCTTGATTCCTCAACTTCGATAAAATAGTAATAATTGGTATACTACTCAATTTGAATGAAATCCAATCGGATTCAAATATTTCCTATCTATCCCTGTCCAAAAGGGACAATTTGAGTGGAAGGTCCACATCCTTTTTTTTTAGAATGAGTCTGTTTGTTTTTATGTGATTTCGTACTGTACAATTCCTTTGTTTGTGGGATCATTTTCCCTCGAGGGGGAATGAGAAGAATTATCGAATGGACTGTTAACTATGCCTAGATCTCGGATAAATGGAAATTTTATTGATAAGACCTCTTCAATTGTAGCCAATATCTTATTACGAATAATTCCGACAACTTCAGGAGAAAAGGAGGCATTTACCTATTACAGAGATGGTGCGATTTGATTCTTTTTTTTTTTTTATTTATTTACCGCCCTCAGTCTTATGAGAAAGAGACATGATTCGGGATACAAAGAAAAAAGATTCTTGAAATAAACCTACGCTTGATGAAGGTGAAGTTAGTTTGGAGATAGAACAATTCCTTCTGTCGTGTATCCCCGATTGATGCAGCCTCAGATGCTTCAATTGTCGATTCTAGTATTGAGCGAAAGGTTAACCTATAGGTTCTGTATTGCAGGTCAATACTACTTCACTAGTACCAATAGGCCGCATAGGGGAAGAAGCACTACACCTAGGAATCAACAACACGAAAACTTTGTTATAAATTACTCCTTTTCCTTATCGGGATCGGGACTAACAAGAATGGTTGGGACAACAAACATCCATCTCGTTCGTACTTTGGATACCCGTATAACCATCGAAGATCGTTGAAGTGACTAATTCCTGGAAATAGGGGGCGTTGAGGACAAAGAAATTGTTGGAGTTACCATTTCTATCTAGCACCAACACGCTTGGTGTTAAGAAAAGACAGACCTCTTGCAGGAAGGATGGCTAGAGATTTCTTGTAAAAACACCAGCCCCTGTCAGTTCATAATAAAAATATTTCAATCTTTTTTGATTCCATGGATTATTTCCCTTATTACTATGCACAGAAGGGAGGAGCCGTATGAGATGAAAATCTCACGTACGGTTCTGGAACGGAGATTCTTTGAATAGAATGAACGACCGTAACGGATGTCGGCTCAATCCGAAGGAAATTATGCGGAAGCTTTACAAAATTATTATGAAGCTACGCGACCAGAAATTGATCCCTATGATCGAAGTTATATACTCTATAACATAGGCCTTATCCACACAAGCAACGGAGAACATACGAAGGCTTTGGAATATTATTTCCGGGCACTCGAACGAAACCCATTCTTACCACAAGCTTTTAATAATATGGCTGTGATCTGTCATTACGTGCGACTATCTCCACTATAGAAAGAAGGAAAGAAAGATCAAATCTTCTAGTAAATACTAGAAACAAAATAGGCTTTCTACATATGCATCGTTCAAAGCAACGATTTTTATCAGCTGTAGCAAAGAAAGAGACTTCATACGAGCCGAAATATGAAGAAATAGGTATGGCCTATATACTAGATTCTATGGATAAAGGATCTAATTGATGGAGGAAGCACCGTAAAGATCAATTAGCGAGGTTTGGGGGCCGATACAATAAGAACTGCTTACTTATGTCATGATATGAGATAAAAGTTAGGAATCAACTTATGTAATAGAGTCGATCTACTAAGGTATTGAGCAGCGGTGTAGCATCAGATCCCAAAGATAGTAAGTCCTTTCTTTCTTCTGGAGGAAAGTCCTTTTCAAAGATTCTATATGACTTTCTATATGAAACCGAGATAGTTACCTTTCAGAAAATTCTAACGATAGGGGTAGATACCTATGTTCTTCTGAAGGTGGGAGAAAAGATAAAACTGATTATTGATCAAAATTAGAGTTTGAAACTCATGTAATTAACCTCTTCTGGTTAACCCGAGAAAAAAAAATGGGATAGATTTACGAGAAATCTTATTCAGTTAGATATGGTAGATTAAGATGGGACACCAAAAGAATTGATTGCTGAGCCGTATGAGGTAGGAAACTCTCAAGTACGGTTCTAAGGGAAGGAATTGACCCACCTATTCCGGCCGGGGAGAACAGGCCATTCGACAGGGAGATTCTGAAATTGCGGAGGCTTGGTCCGATCAAGCTGCTGAATATTGGAAACAAGCTATAGCGCTTACTCCAGGTAATTATATTGAAGCACATAATTGGTTGAAGATCACAAGGCGGTTCGAATAAGAACACTCTCTTTTTTAATTCATTAACTCTCTTTTTTAATTCATTATAATATTGGATCCATCAATCAAATAAAATAGATCGTTCCT